TTTTTGGGGATAGAGGGACTTGAACCCTCACGATTTTTGAAATCGACGGATTTTCCTCTTACTATAAATTTCATTGTTGCCGGTATTGACATGTAGAACGGGACTCTATCTTTATTCTCGTCCGATTAATCAGTTCTTCAAAAGATCTATCAGATTATGGAGTGAATGGTTTGATCAATGAATATTCGATTCTTTCTTCAATATGGAATCGATTCACAACAATTCTTTTGTATTATGTATACAGGTTTATCCTTCATCTTTTCTGAAGTTTCGATAGAAGGATTCCTCTACTAACATAAGACAATCAACTCCATTCGTTAGAACAGCTTCCATCGAGTCTCTGCACCTATCCTTTTTGATTTTCGCTTTCTGAACCTTTGTTTGTTTTCGGAAAACGTGATTTGGCTCAGGATTGCCCATTTTTATTAATTCCAGGGTTTCTCTGAATTTGAAAGTTATCACTTAGTAAGTTTCCATACCAAGGCTCAATCTCATTAAGTCCGTAGCGTCTACCGATTTCGCCATATCCCCCTTTTTGAGATGAAAATCTCATTGTGATCTCGTTGCCTTTTTTCTTTCATTTATACCGGTACCATTGAATTCATTAGATAGATGCCGATTCCTGTCTCGAAAAAGTGTTTTCTCCTCTTTTCTTTGTCTTTGATTTCGTGTCTATCTTCTTTCATCTTCTATATCTATAGGAGGCTCATATTCGGTCCAATCAAAAACGATTTTATCATTTCTGTATCGGCAATTCAATATAGGTGGATACATACGCTATACATCTGTCTCTCTTCCACTCATTTCCCCATGAAATTTCGAATACTTGAACGGTCGATTCTTTTTTTTTTTTTTTGAATTCAAAAATAAAATCATATAAAAAAAAAGAATATTTAATTGTGATAAAAAAAATGGAAATTCTATATCGCTAGATTAATCGTTATTTTCTATAATATTTAACAGTTATTTGAAATTCTATATTCTATTCTTTAATATATTCATATTCATTATGAATAGCGAATATGAATAGCTAAGAATTAAATTAAAATAGTATAATAGTGAATAGCAAAGATTCTAAGAGTTTATTGAATTCCTATGCATGTCGAATTTATGTTATGTGAGCCTGCTTAGCTCAGAGGTTAGAGCATCGCATTTGTAATGCGATGGTCATCGGTTCGATTCCGATAGTCGGCTTTTCTCTATTTATTTTATTTATTTTCTTCGATGTTTTACATGATTGATAATGCATCTTTGAAATCAAAGAATATTGAAAAAAAATGTCTTCCTCTTTTGGCAAAAGCCATTTATTTATTATTTATTATGTGATAGGAATTTCCAACTATCTTACAAAAAGAATCCTTTTCTTTTTCTATATATAGAATATAAAGATCTGGATATTTATCCAACTCAGCTCATTATTCTTTAATAGAATAATACTTCAGTAAATTTCGCTTTATTTATAATATAATTTAGTTCATTTTTAGTTTAGGTTTATTCTGTAGAATGAAATTTCATCAATAAGAATTAAAATTAAATAAAAAGAAGGAGTCTTTATGTCGCGTTACCGAGGTCCTCGTTTCAAAAAAATACGCCGCCTGGGGGCTTTACCAGGGCTAACTAATAAAAGGCCCAGAGCTGGAAGTGATCTTAGAAACCAATCGCGTTCCGGGAAAAAATCCCAATATCGAATTCGCTTAGAAGAAAAACAAAAATTGCGTTTTCATTATGGTCTTACAGAACGACAATTACTTAAATACGTTCGTATCGCCGGAAAGGCAAAAGGGTCAACAGGTCAGGTTTTACTACAATTACTTGAAATGCGCCTGGATAACATTCTTTTTCGGTTGGGTATGGCTCCGACTATTCCGGGAGCTCGCCAATTAGTTAATCATAGACATATTTTAGTCAATGGTCGTATAGTAGATATACCAAGTTATCGCTGCAAACCCCGAGATACTATTGCGGCGAGGGATGAACAAAAATCTAAAGCTCTAATTCAAAATTCTCTCGATTCATCCCCCCAGGAGGAATTGCCAAACCATTTGACTCTTCAACCATTCCAATATAAAGGATTAGTCAATCAAATAATAGATAGTAAATGGGTCGGTTTGAAAATAAATGAATTGCTAGTTGTAGAATATTATTCTCGTCAGACTTAAACCTAACAAAAAGAAAATCAACACTAATAAGAATAAGGGTTCGACCCATTTTGCTCCCTTTCGGCGAAGTAAATTAACCTAAGGTTAAGATAAATAAGGGTTTGATCCGGATTTTTCTTCCATTTAGGTATCATAGACCGAGAGGGAGATTTTCATTCCTTGTCTACTCTACTCTTTTCTTTCACAGTATTTTCCGTACCATAGCCATTAGGAATAGAGAATCCATATAAAAGAAAGGTTGAACTGTTGGAATAGTCGTATCCATTGCTATTTGATCTATTGTGGTTAGTAAGATCGATGAATTAGGTGAAGGTACGGAAAGAGAGGGATTCGAACCCTCG